TCAAGAAAAGCCAAACGCGTAGTAATTTATACTGATAACAATCAGAATACCAACCCTATTACAACTACAAATAATACTAATAATAGTGATCAAGCAGAAGAGGTGGCTTTGATACGTTACTCGCAACAATCGGATTTTCGTCGGGATATAATCAAAGGATCCATGCGTGCTCAAAGACGTAAAACGGTTATTTGGGAAATGTTTCAAGCAAATGTGCATTCTCCGCTTTTTTTGGATCGAATAGACAAAACATTTTTTTTTTCTTCTTTTTATATCTCTGAAATGATGAATCTCATTTTTAGGAATTCGGTGGGGAGAGAACCAGAATTGAAAATTTCACATTTTTCTTTTGAGGAGGAAGAGACAAGGGAAAAAGAGAAAAAAAACGAAGAAAAAAAAGAGGAAAATGAACGTATAGTAATATCAGAAACTTGGGATAGCATTATATTTGCTCAAGCAATAAGAGGTTTGATGTTAGTAACCCAATCTTTTCTTAGAAAATACATTGTATTGCCTTCATTGATAATTGCTAAAAATATTGGCCGTATGTTATTATTCCAATTCCCCGAATGGTATGAGGATTTGAAGGAGTGGAATAGAGAAATGCATGTTAAATGCACTTATAATGGTGTTCAATTATCAGAAACAGAATTTCCCAAAGATTGGTTAGCGGACGGTATTCAGATAAAGATTCTATTTCCTTTCTGTTTGAAACCTTGGCGAAGATCTAAAATAAGATCTCATCCTAGGGATCAAATAAAAAAAAAAGGAAAAAAAGACAATTTTTGTTTTTTAACGGTTTGGGGAATGGAAGCGGAATTCCCTTTTGGGAATCCCCGAAAACGACCTTCCTTTTTTGAACCCATTTATAAAGAATTCCAAAAAAAAGTTAGAAAAGTTAAAAAGGATTTCTTTCTACTTCTAAAAGTTTCAAAAGAAAAAACAAGATGGATCATTAAAATACCTCTAGTTCTAAAACTAATAATGAAGGAAATTAAAAAAGTAAACCCAATATCCTTATTTGAATTGAGCAAGGTGAAAGTATATGAAACGGCTGAAAATGGAAAAGATTCCGAAATAAATAATAAGATTATTCACAAATCAACCATTCAAATCCAATCCATGAATTGGACAAATTATTCACTCATAGAAAAAAAGATGAAAGATCTTTCTGATAGAACAATCACAATCAGGAATCAAATAGAACGAATCACAAAAGACAAGAAAAAAAAAATTCTAACTTGTGATGATAAAAGATCAAAATCACAGAAACATATTTGGCAGATATTCCAAAGAAAAAATATACGATTAATACGTAAATCACATTATTTTATGAAATCTCTGATTGAAAATATATATATAGATATCTTGCTATGTATGATTACCATTCACAGGATCTATTTCCAACTTTTCTTTGAATCAACAAAAAAAATAATCAATAAATCCGTTTACAACGATCAAACAAATCAGGAAGGAATTGATGAAAGAGATCAAAATACAATGAACTTTTTTTCCACTATAAAAAAGTCCTTTTCGAATACTAATATTAGTAATAGTACAAAAATGTATTATGACTTATCCTCCTTGTCACAAGCATATGTATTTTACAAATTATCACAAACCCAATTACTTAACAAGTATCAATTGAAATCTCTACTTCAATATCAGGGGACTTATCCTTTTATTAAGGATAAAATCAAGGATTATTGTATGACACGAGGAATATTTGATTACAATTCAAGACATAAGAAAATTCATAAGTCTGGAATGATTGAATGGAAAAACTGGTTAAAGGGGCATTATCAATACAATTTATCTCAAACCAAATGGTCGCGGTTAGTACCACAAAAATGGCGAAATAGAATCAATCAACGTTATAGGATTCAAAATAAGGACTCAATTAAAGCGGATTCATATAAAAAAGAAAAAGACCAATTAATTCATTACGTGAAACAAAATTACTATGCAGCGGATTCATTGACAAATCAAAAAGAAAAATGGAAAAAACACTACAGATATGATCTTTTATCACATAAATATATGAACTATGGGGATAAGGAGGATTTTTATATTTATGGGTCAAGATTACAAGTAAACGGGGTTCACAAAATTCCATATAATTTCAATAAACCAAAATCCGAATCATTTTATGTATTGGTAAGTACAGCTATTAGTGATTATCTAGAAGAAGGATATATTACTGATACGCATAAAAATCTAGATAGAAAATATTTTGATTGTCGAATTCTCCACTTTTGTCTTAGAAAAAATATCGATATTGAGACCTGGACCAATACACATATCGGTACCAAAATTGATAAAAATACTAAGACTGAAAAAAAAATCAACAACAAATTGAAAAAAAAAGATATTTTTTCTCTTACGATTCATCAAGAAATCAACCCATCCAATCAAAAAAGTATTTTTTTAAATTGGATGGGAATGAATCAAGAAAGAGTTTATCATACCATATCAAATCTAGAATCTTGGTTCTTCCCAGAATTTGTCTTACTTTTTGATGCATATAAGATTAAACCATGGATTATACCAATCAAATTACTTCTTTTTGACTTTTATTTTTATAAAAATAAAAGTCAAAATAAAAACATCAATATAAATAGAAAAAATAATCTTCAGATGATATCTCATCAAAAAAAATATCTTAAATTAGAAAATTCAAACCAACAAAAAAATGAGCAACAGGACCAAGTAAATCTTGTATCAGATCTACGAAAAGAAAACAAAAAAAAAGATATTGAAGAGAATTATGCGAGATCAGACATTACCATTAAAAAAAGTAAGAAGAAAAAACAATCCAAGAAAAACAAGGAAGCAGAACTAGATTTCTTCCTGAAAAAATATTTCCTTTTTCAATTAAGATGGGATGACTCCTTGAACCAAAGAATGATCAATAATATCAAGGTATATTGTCTCTTACTTAGACTGATAAATCCAAAGGAAATTGCTATATCCTCGATTCAAAGAGGAGAGATGCATCTAGATGTAATGCTAATTCAGAAAGATCTAGCTCTTACAGAATTGATAAAAAAAGGAATATTAATTATCGAACCAATTCGTCTATCTATAAAAAGGGATGGAAAATTGATTATATATCAAACTATAAGTATTTCATTGGTCGAGAACAATAAACACCAAACTAATAGAAAATGCATAAAAAAAAGATATATTGATAAGAGGAATTTGGATAAACCCATTGTACGATATGGGAATATGCTTGTGAATGGGGACACAAATTATTATGATTTCCTTGTTCCCGAAAATATTCTATCTCCTAGACGTCGCAGAGAATTGAGAATGTTAATTTGTTTCAATTCCCATAATTGGAATGTTACGGATAGAAATAGAAATCCATTATTTTGCAATGAAAACAACATAAGAAACTCTGGAAAATTTTTGGATGAGGACAAGCATCTTAATACGGATACAAATAAATTCATTAAATGCAAATTTGTTCTTTGGCCCAATTACCGATTAGAAGATTTAGCTTGTATGAATCGCTATTGGTTTGATACCAATAATGGCAGTCGTTTCAGTATGTCAAGGATACATATGTATCCACGATTTAGAATTATTTAATTTAATAGTATATTTCCTATATCATATATATATCTATATTCCGTGACATTTTCGATATATGAAAGCCGAAAGATGTATGCATATGCTATGTTATATTTTGGTAAATGATACAGATTGAATGGTGTATCCATTCAATTGGATATAGGAATAAAAAAATTAGGGGAATCCTTTTAGATAGAAATAAATTCTTTTCTTTCGTTAATGCGGAAACATATTATCCCTTTCTATCCAAATCAAATTTTCAATTTGATTTGGATAAAATAAAGAAGTAGTATATGAATAAATCCAAATTTTTGTGTGTACTAGATGTGTGTACTAGATTAAAATAACCGGCATAATTCTTTTTTTTTCCTGATCGGAAAAATCCATGAAAAAGAAAGAAAAAGGATAGAAAAATTTTTTTATGGTCAAAAATTCATTCATTTCCATTATTCCACAAGAAGAAAAAGAAGAAAACAAAGGTTCTGTTGAATTTCAAGTATTCAGTTTCACCAATAAGATACGGAGACTTACTTCACATTTGGAATTGCACAAAAAAGATTTTTTATCGCAAAGGGGTCTACGAAAAATTCTAGGAAAACGTCAACGGTTGCTGGCTTATTTGTCAAAGAAAAATAGAGTACGTTATAAGAAATTAATTGGTCAGTTGGATATTCGAGAGCCAAAAACTCGTTAATTTAATCGTTTGAATTTTTTTTTAGTAGTATTCAATTTTTCGTTTTGATGAGTCTCGTTTTGAGGAATTCATGGAATAATGAATTAAGGAAGAAAAGATATGACAGTACCGGTTACAAGAAAAGATCTCATGATAGTCAATATGGGGCCTCACCACCCATCAATGCATGGTGTTCTCCGACTAATCGTTACTCTCGATGGTGAAGATGTTATTGACTGTGAGCCCATATTGGGCTATTTACACAGAGGAATGGAAAAGATAGCGGAAAATCGAACAATTATACAATATCTACCTTATGTAACACGATGGGATTATTTAGCTACTATGTTCACAGAGGCAATAACCGTAAATGCGCCAGAACAATTGGAAAATGTTCAAGTACCTCAAAGAGCTAGCTATATCAGAGTAATTATGCTGGAATTGAGCCGTATAGCTTCTCATTTGTTATGGCTTGGACCTTTTATGGCGGATATCGGTGCACAGACTCCCTTTTTCTATATTTTCAGAGAAAGGGAATTGATATATGATCTATTCGAAGCCGCCACAGGTATGCGAATGATGCATAATTATTTCCGTATTGGAGGAGTAGCTGCTGATCTACCTTATGGATGGGTAGATAAATGTTTGGATTTCTGTGATTATTCTTTAACAGGAGTTGTTGAATATCAAAAACTTATTACGTGGAATCCTATTTTTTTGGAACGAGTTGAAGGAGTGGGCATTATTGGTGGAGAAGAAGCTGTAAATTGGGGTTTATCAGGACCGATGTTACGAGCTTCTGGAATCCAATGGGATCTTCGTAAAGTTGATCATTATGAGTGTTACAATGAATTCGATTGGGAAGTCCAATGGCAAAAAGAAGGAGATTCATTAGCTCGTTATTTAGTACGAATCGGTGAAATGAAGGAATCCATAAAAATTATTCAACAGGCTCTAGAAGGAATTCCTGGAGGACCTTATGAAAATTTAGAAGTACGACGCTTTGATAGAGCAAAGAATTCCGAATGGAATGATTTTGAATATAGATTTATTAGTAAAAAACCTTCACCCAATTTAGAATTGTCGAAACAAGAACTTTATGTGAGAGTGGAAGCCCCAAAAGGAGAATTGGGAATTTATTTGATAGGAGATAATAGTGTTTTCCCTTGGAGATGGAAAATTCGTCCACCCGGTTTTATCAATTTGCAAATTCTTCCTCAGCTAGTTAAAAGAATGAAATTGGCTGATATCATGACGATATTGGGTAGTATAGATATCATTATGGGAGAAGTTGATCGTTGAAATGATAATTGATACGACAGAAGTACAAACTATCAATTCTTTTTCTACATCGGAATTTTTTAAAGAAGTGTATGGACTAATATGGATTGTACCCATTTTGACCCTTATATTGGGAATAACAATGGGGGTACTAGTAATTGTGTGGTTAGAAAGAGAAATATCTGCAGCGATACAACAACGTATTGGGCCTGAATATGCTGGCCCGTTGGGAATTCTTCAAGCTATAGCGGATGGGACTAAACTACTTTTTAAAGAGGACCTCCTCCCATCTCGAGGAGATATTCGTTTGTTTAGTGTGGGACCGTCTATAGCGGTTATATCAATTCTACTAAGTTATTTAGTAATTCCTTTTGGGTATCGTCTTGTTTTAGCCGATCTCAGTATAGGTGTTTTTTTATGGATCGCCATTTCTAGTATTGCTCCTATTGGGCTTCTTATGTCAGGATATGGATCGAATAATAAATATTCCTTTTTAGGTGGTCTACGAGCTGCTGCTCAATCTATTAGTTATGAAATACCATTAACTCTATGTGTGTTATCAATATCTCTACGTGTGATTCGTTGGAATATGAACTTTGAACCTCTCTTCTAGAAATAAAAGAAAAAAGAAAGAGGTTCAATGTATTGAATAGATGTTTTCATTTTTTTTATTCAGCATTCGGGTTGATGAGTTAAACCAGATAGTTATATGAGTGAAACTAAACAGCTTCCAAATTTGTAGTAAGAAGAAACAATCTCATTCCCTATGTACAAGAATAAAGTTGAAGTAAAAATAAGCAGTGTAAACTGCTTACCCCAAGATTAAGATTTTTTGATTAGTCATCATATCTTGAAGCGGGCGCAAACAAAAGATCAACTGTATGGAGTTTCTACTACTGTCTCGTATGTATTACTATACCGGGGATCAATCAAAAGTCAGTGGACGGTTAGGAACACCAAGGTACACAAAGGATTAGTAATGGAGATAATGTAAGGTATCAAAAAAGAGGTATTTCTTCATAAAACGAATCATAATAAGGACTTGAAATTGGTAGAAATGATCAAGTAGTACTTCCCTACGATTCCGATCTAGAGTATGCTCCTATTCACTGGTTAAAGAAATGACTATCAAGAACGAATTAATTCTTTATTTTATTTTTGAGTATCCTCCTCTGAGACAGAAGAACAGGAAAAAATAAATGGAATGCAGTAATTGAATGAATAATAAAAAAAGGGGATCCTTATTTATTCTTTTCTCTATCCATATTCATACATATGGAATTCTTATCACGATTCATGAACTAATGACTAATTCTTTTTATTTTGTATTGATTGATATAAGGAGTATTTTATTGAAATATTAAGTTATTACCGAACAAAGATAAATTTTTATTGTAAAGGATGAGATCAATTCGGAAGCACTTTTTTTCTTATTCTAGCAGACAGAATTCCATTGGTCTAATTTGGGACTTTCCGATGTATCTTTATTCTATCCATCCAAAGATGGTGATAATACCGAACCCATCCTTACATTTTTTTTGTGGCCATCGAGGAGCCGTATGAAGCTGAGGTCTCACGTACGGTTTTGAAATAGCGATGGGAACAGTGATGTTATTATCGACTATGATTATCTAACAGTTCAAGTACAGTTGATATAGTTGAAGCACAGTCAAAATATGGTTTTTGGGGGTGGAATCTGTGGCGTCAGCCTATAGGATTTATTGTTTTTCTAATTTCTTCTCTAGCCGAATGTGAGAGATTGCCCTTTGATTTACCAGAAGCGGAGGAGGAATTAGTAGCAGGTTATCAAACCGAGTATTCGGGTATCAAATACGGTTTATTTTATCTTGCTTCTTACCTAAATTTATTAGTTTCTTCATTATTTGTAACAGTTCTTTACTTAGGTGGGTGGAATTTACCTATTCCGTATATATCCATTTCTGAGCTTTTCGGAATAAAAAAAATCGCCGGCATTTTTGGAATGACAATGGGTATCCTTATTACATTAACTAAAGCTTATTTGTTTCTCTTCATTTCTATCACAACAAGATGGACTTTACCTAGAATGAGAATGGACCAGTTATTAAGTCTTGGATGGAAATTTCTTTTACCTATTTCTCTAGGTAATCTGTTATTAACAACTTCTTCCCAACTTGTTTCATTATAAATAAGAGAATACGATAACACTATTTTAGATTCATAATCTCTATCAAACAAGAGAAAGAAACGTCAAATTTTTCATGTATATCTACAATATGTTCCCTATGGTAATTGGGTCCATGAATTATGGTCAACAAACAATACGAGCTGCAAGGTACATTGGTCAAAGTTTCATAATTACCTTATCCCACACAAATCGTTTACCTGTAACTATTCAATATCCTTATGAAAAATCGATCACATCAGAGCGTTTCCGGGGTCGAATCCACTTTGAATTTGATAAATGTATTGCTTGTGAAGTATGTGTTCGTGTATGCCCGATAGATCTACCCGTTGTTGATTGGAGATTTGAAAGAGATATTAAAAAGAAACAATTACTTAATTATAGTATAGATTTCGGGGTTTGTATATTTTGTGGTAACTGTGTCGAGTATTGTCCAACAAATTGTTTATCAATGACTGAAGAATATGAACTTTCTACTTATGATCGTCACGAATTGAATTATAATCAAATTGCTTTGGGTCGATTACCAATCTCAATAATTGGAGATTACACAATTCAAACAGTTATGAATTCGACTCAAATAAAAATAGACAAAGATAAACCCTTTGATTCAAGAACAATTACCGATTACTAAGATTTTGTTTTGATATAAAGGATCCAAGCTTTTTATTTTGGGTAGTCAGTAACTACAAATAAAAACTAATGATTGTTGAGAATCACTCTTTGATTTAAACTAAAAATATATTTTTCGTGATGATTTCGAAATAGCAAATTTCAACTACTTTTTTATTTTTTTTTATTTCGGATAAATATAAATAAAGTAAGGTTGGCCCGATAATTTTATCTATATCTACATTAATCCATATTCAAATTCAATTCAATTATAAATGTATCATATACAATATTATATACAAGAAAACTAAAATAGGGTAACCCCTTTTCCTTTCCTGGACCATTTATTTAGTAAAGTTAAAGTAAGGTCATGAAATAGTTAAAGTTATTTATTTTGTATTTTATACATAATGGATTTACCTGGACCAATACATGATATTCTTGTTGTATTTCTGGGGTCAATTCTTGTATTAGGGGGTCTGGGGGTAGTATTATTTACCAATCCAATTTATTCTGCCTTTTCATTGGGATTGGTTCTTGTTTGTATATCCTTATTCTATATTTCATCGAACTCCTATTTTGTAGCTGCCGCACAGCTCCTTATTTATGTGGGAGCCATAAATATCTTGATCATATTTGCTGTAATGTTCATGAATGGTTCAGAATATTCCAATAATTTCTATTTTTGGACCATTGGAGATGGGGTCACTTTGATGGTTTGTACAACTATTCTTTTTTCACTAATTACTACTATCCCAGATACGTCATGGTACGGAATTATTTGGACTGCAAGGTCAAACCAGATTATGGAACAGGACCTAATAAATAACGTTCAACAAATTGGGATTCATTTATCAACAGATTTTTATCTTCCGTTTGAACTCATTTCAATAATTCTTTTAGTTTCCTTGATAGGTGCAATTACTATGGCTCGACAATAAGCAATAAAAATACTTAACTTAACTTAATAATGATTCCCAATTCTTAGAATTCGAACTAAATTCTAAATAAATAAATAGAAATTTTGAGTTAAATCTATCTACCATCAATATCTTCTTTTGTTGTGTAATTGTTCTATTCTAATCAATTGAATCGGTTGAATTGTTGTTCATATTGAAATGAATCGAGATTGATAAGGAGTTAGTCAATGATGTTTGAGCATGTACTTTTTTTGAGTGTTTATTTATTTTCTATCGGTATCTATGGATTGATCACAAGTCGAAACATGATTAGAGCACTTATGTGTCTTGAGCTTATACTAAATTCGGTTAATATCAATCTTGTAACATTTTCTGATATATTTGATAGTCGCCAATTAAAAGGAGACATTTTCTCAATCTTTGTTATAGCCATTGCAGCTGCTGAAGCAGCTATTGGACTTGCTATTGTTTCGTCGATCCATCGTAACAGAAAATCAACTCGTATTAATCAATCGAATTTGTTGAATAATTAGTGATAATCACCATAGATAATTTAAATAAAGACACATAAAAATATTTAATAGAATTGAAATACTATTTTTTATTGAATTTGAATGCAATTCAATAAAATGGAATTGCATTTTTATATTTATATTGAAATAATGATGACCGATTTGTTGGCCAATTAATTTTAATTCGCATGTGCAACTCGTATCATCATAATTGTTGAAACGAAAATCAAAGTGTCTTGACCTTTTCTCATAAACAGATTGATTTAAGAAATATATTGATTGTTTTTAATAAACCACTGTTTCGTCTGGTGTCTACAATATTACAATATATAATATATGATTCATTTACTACTAATTTGATTTGACCAGATCGAAAATCTTTTATGTTCAAAACTGTAATTTATAGATCCAATGTCACATTCAGTAAAAATTTATGATACATGTATAGGGTGTACTCAATGTGTACGAGCTTGCCCCACAGATGTTTTGGAAATGATACCTTGGGACGGATGTAAAGCCAAGCAAATAGCTTCCGCGCCAAGAACCGAGGACTGTGTAGGTTGTAAGAGATGTGAATCTGCCTGCCCAACAGATTTTTTGAGTGTCCGTGTTTATTTAGGGCCTGAAACAACTCGCAGCATGGCTCTATCTTATTGATACGTTACAAAAAACTCCACTTGAATCATTTGTGATTCCTCTTTACCGACAAAAGCCCGTGCTCGACAAAATATATTATTTTGAGGACGGGCTTTTCTGGTCAAAATGTATCTTGTCTTTATCACGAGTTATTTTCCTTGGTTAACAATACTTGTTGTTTTACCGATATTCGCGGGTTCCTCAATTTTCTTTTTCCCTCATAGAGGGAATAAGATGTTTAGGTGGTATACTATATGTATATGCTTATTAGAACTCCTTCTAACGACTTATGCATTCTGTTATCATTTCCAATTGGATGATCCATTAATGCAATTGAAGGAAGATTCAAAATGGATAGATGTTTTTGATTTCCACTGGAGACTAGGGATCGATGGACTTTCCATAGGACCCATTTTACTGACAGGATTTATCACTACTTTAGCAACTTTAGCAGCTTGGCCAATTACTCGAAATTCGCGGTTGTTCTATTTCCTGATGCTAGCAATGTACAGCGGTCAAATAGGATTATTTTCCTCTCGAGATTTTTTACTTTTTTTCATCATGTGGGAGTTAGAATTAATTCCTGTTTACTTACTTTTATCCATGTGGGGGGGAAAGAAACGTCTCTACTCGGCTACAAAGTTTATTTTGTACACTGCAGGGGGTTCCATTTTTTTCTTAATAGGAGTTCTAGGTATGGGTTTATATGGTTCCAATGAACCAACATTAGATTTTGAAAGATTAATTAATCAATCATATCCTGTGGCATTGGAAATAATATTATATTTTGGCTTCCTTATTGCTTATGCTGTCAAATTGCCGATTATACCCCTACATACATGGTTACCTGATACCCATGGAGAAGCACATTACAGTACATGTATGCTTTTAGCTGGAATCCTATTAAAAATGGGCGCATATGGATTGATTCGGATCAATATGGAATTACTACCCCACGCTCATTCTATATTTTCTCCTTGGTTGGTGATAATAGGAACAATGCAAATAATCTATGCAGCTTCAACTTCTCTTGGTCAACGTAATTTAAAAAAGAGAATAGCCTATTCCTCTGTATCTCACATGGGTTTCACAATTATAGGAATTGGTTCTATAACCGACATGGGACTCAATGGAGCTATTTTACAAATGCTCTCTCATGGATTTATTGGTGCTGCACTTTTTTTCTTGGCGGGAACGAGTTGTGATAGAACACGTCTTGTTTATCTCGAAGAAATGGGAGGGATATCTATCCCAATGCCAAAAACATTTACCATGTTCAGTAGCTTCTCGATGGCTTCTCTTGCATTGCCAGGAATGAGTGGTTTTGTTGCGGAATTTGTAGTATTTTTTGGACTAATTACTAGTACAAAATATCTTTTAATGTCAAAAATGCTAATTACTTTTGTAATGGCAATTGGAATGATATTAACTCCTATTTATTTATTATCTATGTTACGTCAGATGTTTTATGGATACAAGTTATTTAATATTCCAAACTCTAAATTTTGGGATTCTGGACTACGAGAACTATTTCTTTCAATCTGTATCTTTCTACCCGTAATAAGTATTGGTATTTATCCCGATTTTGTTCTCTCGTTATCAGTTGACAAGGTACACGCTATCTTATCCAATTATTATCATAGATAGTGTTTCATTAATGAAACGGAAAGAAAGTCTTATAATTCTTTGAATTTAATATTTTGAAAATCGTTTGCTGTACTGTATAATGAAAAAAGAAATAAAATGAATAAGAATTGTAATTAGATACATCTCGAGTTTTTGAGAACCATTTTAATTTGAATGATTCCTTGATTCAAACGGTTCTCAAAAACTCATAAAAACAAACTTTCGTTATATATGGGATGATGTTTTTATCTTATGTATTCTTCATGTAGTTTATTCAATTAGATGTTTATGTGAATGAACCATAACTATGTAGACCTATTCCTAATAGATTGATCCCAAAATAGCATATCCAAATTATAATAAATCCTATAGAAGCTACAAGTGCCGAATTCGTACCTTTCCAATTTATATTTGTTCTAGTATGTAAATAAATCGCGAATATGGTCCAAGTAATAAATGCCCAAGTTTCCTTGGGGTCCCAATTCCAATAGGATCCCCATGCCTCATTAGCCCATACTGCTCCACAAAGAATACCTATGGTTAAAAAGGTAAACCCTAGACTAATGACACGATAACTCCAATAATCCAAACGCTCAGTTAATTGATATTTGTAATAATTTCGAAATGAAGGAAAAGAAGTGTTTTTAAAAAAACTTCTTTTTTCATTCAAATATTCAATCTCACCAAAGAAAAATGACTTAATTAATAAATTATTGCTTTTACAAAAAATTTTGATGTTTTTTGGAAATGTAATGACTAGAAGAGCGACTGATAATAATGATCCGCATAAAAGAGCTGCATAGCTCAATAACATCATACTTACGTGCATCATTAACCACTGAGATTGTAGAGCAGGTACTAATATTGCGGATTGATGCATTTCAGTTGAAAGACCCGACATGGCAAAGCCTTGAGTAAAAATGGTACTTGGTGCAATTATTGTGCTTAAATCGTTTTTAAGGTTACGTATCTTGGGAATCATATGAATAATGAAGAAACTACACGAAAGGAAGATTAATGACTCGTATAAATTACTTAATGGAAAATGTCCCGAAGAAATCCAACGAGAAACTAATAATCCTGTTATAGAGAAAAAGGTAGCTATCATCCCTTTTTCTGATGAATCACGTAATCCTACAATTTTGTGGACTAATAAGGTCATCAAATGAATCATAATCACAATTGAAATGATCGAAAAAGAGATATGAGTTAATATATGTTCTAAAGTCGCAAATATCATAAAAGGGGTCCCATTACAGAATTGGAAATCGCGAATTGAATACATTTTAGGATCTATTGTATCTCTTTTAGAAGATGCCGCCACTCGGACTCGAACCGAGATGCTTTAGCACTGCTTCCTAAGAGCAGCGTGTCTACCGATTTCACCACGGCGGCTTACTTGAAATAATAATAGTCAATTCATGTTGAATCGTCGAGATTCAAGGATTCAATATAGTTTAGGAAACATTAATTGGAATCAATGAATAAAGACTGGTTTGTGGTTTAAATATTTGAATCTTCAATAAAATACCTACCTAGGTAGTATCGTCGTGGGTTTTTTAACAATCAACTTTCATGTACTAGAAACTAAGTTTTCTCCAAACAGTTGGAACTCCATAGTTTTTTCTCGGTTGAGGTATAAAACTAAGAATTGTCTTTTTTTCTCTATTTTTTTATGATTTGTTTTTCATTTATCCGATTTCATGGATTCAAATGAAAATGAAAAAGATTGAGTTTTTTTTCAATGAACAAAATCAAATAACTAGGATTTCATATCTATCACAATTTCATCATTAAATACAAATAATTTGTTATTTTTCTAATGATTTCGATACCTTAGTATATTTAAATTAAAGTATTAATATTCTTTATTGCGCATATAATTTATAATACCATTTACAAATAAGTTTTGGGATAGGCATATAACAAAAGAGTTTCAATCTCTATCACAATTGTACTTTTCACAATAGAAAAGTACAATTGCGATAGGGAAAAAAATAATACTTAGAACCCAATATACAAAAAACTCTTATTCTATATATTACAGCAGTGAGTTCTGAGTAATATTGAGAAATTCAATACAGAAAAATACATTAGTTAACATTCATCTTACAAAATTTGAGGTTCTTTAGGCTATATCAATTGAGATTATTCTAAGACTTTATTATTTGTTTGTCGCACAAAAAAACTTTTTGAATGCCCGGTGGAAACCGATTTCGCTAAAGAAAAAGTTTTTACTGCAACTAAATATCCTTTTTTCTTCCAAATATTTCTACGAATACGTTTTTTTGACATAGAAGTACGTTTTTTTGGAACTGCCATTCAAAAAAGGGGGGTTCCTCCTTTTATCGTTGTATGTGAAAGACATGTATTCTTCAAAATAGATCGTTCTTTTTAGTTATTATCTATACTTATTTCGTGTATGTGGATAATTTTTTTAATATACTCTTTTTAATATACATTGTTTTTTTACTTTAACATATAAATATATAATAAACATACAAATATATTTATATATACATGTATATGTGATATATATATCACATATACGTATGCGCGCACATCACACATCACATATATAAATGATATGAGGGAAAAAAAAATGGAAGAAAATAAGGGAAAATGAAAATTGATTAAGTCCAGAGTGCTATGTACATAATTCAAAGTAAGGAGTATCATAAGATTTCTGATAAACATAAGTTTTTTTATTGGATTTCAATCCAATCAATCAGTTACACAACAAGTTAGGTAATTACTCCCTTCCCAAAATGAACTAGAATACCTAGGTATTTTTTTTTGTTGATTTCTTTTATTATTGTTCCTTTCTAAAAGGATAAAAAAGATAAGAATTGGTGAATCGAGAACAATTTGTAATTATAAGAAAAAAGAGTTTCTTTTCTTATGGAACATACATATCAATATGCGTGGATAATACCTTTTCTTCCACTTCCGGTTACTATGTCAATAGGATTTGGACTTCTACTTATTCCGACAGCAACAAAAAATATTCGTCGCATGTGGGCTTTTCCTAGTGTTTTACTCTTAAGTATAGCTATGGTGTTTTCAGTCAATCTGTCTATTCAACAAATAAATGGAAGTTTTATCTATCAATATCTATGGTCTTGGACCATCAATAATGATTTTTCCTTAGAGTTTGGATACTTGATCGATCCACTTACTTCTATTATGTCAATACTAATTACTACTGTTGGAATCATGGTTCTTATTTATAGTGACAAGTATATGTATCACGATCAAGGATATTTGAGATTTTTTGCTTATATGAGTTTTTTTAATACTTCTATGCTGGGATTAGTTACTAGTTCAAATTTGATACAAATTTATATTTTTTGGGAACTTGTGGGAATGTGTTCTTATTTATTAATAGGGTTTTGGTTCACACGACCAATTGCAGCAAGTGCTTGTCAAAAAGCTTTTGTAACTAATCGTGTAGGGGATTTTGGTTTATTGTTAGGAATCTTAGGTTTTTATTGGATAACAGGTAGTTTAGAATTTCGGTATTTGCTCGAAATAACTAATAACTTAATCCAGAATAATGGGGTCAATTCTTTATTTGCTACCTTGTGTGCTTCTTTATTATTCGTCGGTGCAGTTGCTAAATCCGCACAATTCCCCCTTCACGTATGGTTACCTGATGCTATGGAAGGACCCACTCCTATTTCGGCTCTTATACACGCTGCTACTATGGTAGCAGCAGGAATTTTTCTTGTAGCTCGGCTTCTTCCTCTTTTCATAGTCATACCTTATATAATGAATTTCATTTCTTTAATAGGTGTAATAACACTATTATTAGGGGCTACTTTGGCCCTTGCTCAAAGAGACATTAAAAAAAGCTTAGCCTATTCTACAATGTCTCAATTGGGTTATATTATGTTAGCTCTAGGTATAGGTTCTTATCGAGCTGCTTTATTCCATTTGATCACTCATGCCTATTCAAAAGCTTTATTGTTTTTGGGATCCGGATCTATTATTCATTCAATGGAACCTATTGTTGGATATTCACCAGATAAAAGTCAGAATATGGTTCTTATGGGTGGTTTAACAAGATATGTTCCAATTACAAGAACTACTTTTTTATTGGGTACACTTTCTCTTTGTGGTATTCCACCTCTTGCTTGTTTTTGGTCCAAAGATGAGATTCTTAATGATAGTTGGTTGTATTCACCAATTTTCGCAGTAATAGCTTATTTCACAGCAGGATTAACCGCATTTTATATGTTTCGGGTATATTTACTTACCTTTGATGGGTATTTCCGCGTTCATTTTAAAAATTACAGTAGCACGAAAAATGGTTCGTTCTATTCCATATCTCTATGGGGAAAAGGAACTCCAAGAGGAGTCAATCCAAATTTACTTTTATCAACAATGAATAAAAAGGTTTCTTTTTTTGCAAAAGAAGGATCGAAAATTGATAATAATGTAAGAAATAGGATACGATACTTTAGTACTTACTTTGAAAATAAATATACTTCCATGTATCCTCACGAATCGGACAATACTATGCTATTTCCTCTTCTTGTATTAGTACTATTTACTTTGTTGGTTGGATCAATAGGAATTTCTTTTGATCAAGGAGTAATAGATATAGATTTTGATATATTATCAAAATGGTTAACCCCATCAATAAATCTTTTACATTCAAGTTCTAATTATTCTGTAAATTTGGATGAATTTTTTACAAATGCAATTTTTTCGGTAAGTATAGCAATTTTCGGACTATTCATAGCATATATTTTATATGGATCCGCTTATTCATTTTTCCAGAATTTGGATTTAATCAATTCATTTGTAAAAGGGGGTCCTAAAAGAATTCTTGTGGACCGCATAAAAAATGTGATATACAATTGGTCATATAATCGTGGTTACATAGATATTTTTTATACTAGAGTTTTTACCGTGGGGATAAGAGGATTAACCAAACTAACTCAGTTTTTTGATAGACGTATAATTGATGGAATTACAAATGGTGTTGGTGTTGCAAGTTTTTTTATAGGGGAAGGGATTAAATATATGGGAGGTGGACGAATCTCGTCTTATCTATTCTTGTATTTATCTTATGTATCAATATTTTTATTTATTTTTTTATTTATAATAAAATAAACCAGAAAAAAGTATTTTCATTTTTCTCTTCTTTAAGTCTTCCCAATTCCCAATTACCTTGATAGGTATCAAGATAAGAATCTTCGTGAACTGGGCTATCTTTATAGCATGTCTCTTTAAAGTGAAAGTGGAATTCATCCTTTGTTTTTTCCTTTCCATTCACTCGGATCTCTTCCGTTTCATCTATTTTGTCCGGATCCTCCTTTTCTTCCGAACAAAGGGAAGGGTCTTCTTCGGTGGATCCCTCTTGTTCCTGTTTAGTCTCCTTCGTTTCGGAAGTTGTTTCTACATCGCTTTCTTCCTCACTTTCTCCCCTTTCTTCCGTTTCTGAGGTTTCTTTCAGTTTCTTAGTGACAATAGGCGACGGCATTCTGCC